ATTACTACTCATTGCTATAGTTGGATGTGAAAGACATCTATCTATCTATTTTATAAATGATACTACTAGCATAAAAAACAAAAATTATGGATCCGTATCTGTGAAAATCACATAAAATATTTATTTTTTATTTATAGTAGTAATAGTAGTACATAAAATAAACTATCCGGACAAACAAATAATTACTACTATACTATATCCGTGTATTGAAACTATAGTATCAAATGTACCAAGGAAATCCAATTGGTTGATAAACTAAACAATAAAAAAAGAAAAGGATTCTTTGGTCTATTTTCGGCGTGCTTCTAATAACTAATAATTTGTAATAAAAAAGTTAAAAAATAAGAAATAAACAAAAAAACTAATAAAAACAAAGATTCACGTTTTTATTCTATTCTATTAATGGGTCAAGCTAAAAGAGAGAATACACCTATAAAACTAAATATATTTTATTGAAATAGAATGGAAGACAATAAATAAGTTCTAGAATTATATTCTACAATTAACCCGTTAATGATTCCGAATAAAAAACTCATTAATGGGTCCTTTTTCTTGGGTGAAGTTGTTGACCTTGGTAGTTCCTATGATTCATATCAAAATTAAGTATTAACTTTTCACTAGTAATGGTTATATCATTTGATCAATTGTAACTTCTTAATTTGCATATTTGACGGATTTGGTAAAGAATCAAAAAAAATATAAAAATGAGGTCTTGCATATCTTAATTTTTTTATTGAGTTCTTTACAAAAGAAATAAGATCTGTTGAATCGGAAACAATTAATTAATTTAATTAATAATAAAAAAAAGAAAAAGGGGGTTTTTATTTTTTTATGGAACATACATATCCATATGCATGGATCATACCTTTCATTCCACTTCTAGTTCCTGTGTTAATAGGAGTAGGGCTTCTCCTTTTTCCGACGGCAACCAAAAGTATTCGTCGTATGTGGGCTTTTCCTAGTGTTTTCTTATTAAGTATACTTCTTCTTTTTTCGGCTGATCTGTCTATTGGGCAAATAAATAGCAATTCCATATATCAATATGTATGGTCTTGGACTATCAATAATGATTTTTCTTTTGAGTTCGGACACTTGATCGACCCACTTACTTCTATTATGTTAATATTAATCACTACTGTTGGAATTATCGTTCTTATTTATAGTGATAATTATATGTCTCATGATCAAGGATATGTAAGATTTTTTGCTTATATGAGTTTTTTCAATACTTCCATGTTGGGATTGGTTACTAGTTCTAATTTGATACAAATTTATATTTTTTGGGAATTGGTTGGAATGTGTTCTTATCTATTAATAGGTTTTTGGTTCACACGACCTGTTGTGGCAAATGCTTGTCAAAAAGCTTTTGTAATTAATCGTATAGGAGATTTTGGTTTATTCTTAGGAATTTTGGGTCTTTATTGGATAACAGGTAGTTTTGAATTTCGGGATTTGTTCGAAATATTTAATAACTTAAGTTATAATAATGATTTTCATTTTTTATTTGTTACTTTGTGTGCTTTTCTATTATTTTCCGGTGCAGTTGCTAAATCTGCGCAATTCCCTCTTCATGTATGGTTACCCGATGCCATGGAGGGGCCTACCCCTATTTCGGCTCTTATCCATGCTGCTACGATGGTAGCAGCGGGCATTTTTCTTGTTGCTCGGCTTCTTCCTCTTTTCATAGTTATACCTTACATAATGAATGTAATATCTTTAATAAGTATAATAACAGTACTATTAGGAGCTACTTTAGCTCTTGCTCAAAAAGATATTAAGAGAAGTTTAGCCTATTCTACAATGTCTCAATTGGGTTATATGATGTTAGCTCTAGGCATGGGCTCGTATCGAGCTGCTTTATTTCATTTGATTACTCATGCTTATTCGAAAGCATTATTGTTTTTAGGATCTGGATCGATTATTCATTCAATGGAAGCTATCGTTGGATATTCTCCAGATAAAAGTCAGAATATGGTTCTTATGGGCGGTTTAACAAAATATGTGCCAATTACAAAAACGGCTTTTTTATTAGGTACACTTTCTCTTTGTGGTATTCCACCACTTGCTTGTTTTTGGTCCAAAGATGAAATTCTTAATGATACTTGGTTATATTCACCGATTTTCGCAATAATAGCTTGTTCCACAGCCGGGTTAACTGCATTTTATATGTTTCGAATTTATTTACTTACTTTTGAAGGGCATTTAAACATGAATTTAAAAAATTACAGTGGTAAAAAAATGAGCTCGTTCTATTCAATATCTCTATGGGGTAAAGAAGGCACAAAAGCAAGTAAAAAAAAATGGAGTTTATTAACTTTATTAACAATGAATAATAATGAGAGGAATTCTTTTTTTTCGAAAAAGACATACCAAATTAGTAGTAATCTAAAAAAAATAAAACAACCCTTTATTACTCACTTTGCAACTTGGAATAAGAAAAATGTTTTATATCCCCACGAATCAGATAATACTATGCTATTCTCTCTGCTTGTATTGGTCT